GAAAGAAAAAATTCTTTCTTTTTGGTAACCCCGCCAAGAATGTAATAGGGTGTCTCCCGATTGTTTCACAGAAACAGAGACAGTAAGGCTTAGATGTGAGATAGAGGTATGTGATAGATAGTTATCGATCTTGATGGTATATTTTTCGGCCTTTTGCTTATGAAAGGCAACAAACAATAGGTCTTACTATTCCTACATATTCCATTAGTAAGATTCCCTTGAAACTTCCAAGGGGGTAACTGTGTATCTTGCTTGTGATTAATGCTTCCCAATTCTACCAGAAATCATATAGGAACTTGTTACGAGTGTATTCATTGGATTGGTTCATCAATAGCATTAGGTCAGAATCCCATTTTGACTCTGCACCATTGATTCCACTATTATTAATGATAAATAATGGAATAATTCCTTCATATTCATAGAGATAGGGGACATAATTCACATGGATATAGTAAGTCTCGCTTGGGCTGCTTTAATGGTAGTCTTTACATTTTCCCTTTCACTCGTAGTATGGGGAAGAAGTGGACTCTAGGGGTACTACTAATTGATAATTGAGTTGAGTAATCGAATTGTATCAATTGTTTAATAGATCATTCTGCGAAGCTAAAAAAAAAATATACCCATTTCAAAAATTCTACCAGAATCCAGTAATATATGAATAAGAACCCTTCGATCAAACAAAGATTTCAATGATTTAATTCCCATGTTCGTATTTCCAAACTGAACACACATGATAGGAAATGGAAATTTTTTCCAACCGAATTCTTCCTAAATATTCTATTTCGATGAACCGGCCCTTACCAGAATTATGGATATTACAATGAGGAGCAACCAACCCCTATTTTTTTTTCCTTTTATATAATTTATATAATATATGCCCATACTATTCTTCCTACATTGATTGTTTCGATAGATCTCGGGATCCATATTGAAAATAATCAGAAACTTAGGAATTAGAAGAGTTGACGTTCGATTATTTCAGATTGATCGGAATCAATACAAATGGATGTAGCGAAGAAATCGAATTGGAGTGCTATTTACATGTAGACATATGTAGATACATATTATAGATTGATCCATATCAAGCACATATCTTTATACAACTTTATACAATACAATAATAGATAGTGTGGTAGAAAGGTTCATATAGTTCTTTCTACCATACTATCTCATATACTGCTGACTCCAATCCACTCATTTCATTTAAGACTTGGGATTTGAATTCCTTTCATTTCTTCAATCATTGATAAGAACTACAAGTTTCATTCAAATTAATCATTTTGACTGACTGTTTTTACGTAGATGATAAGTAAAAAAGCAGTAGGAACTAGAATGAACAGCGCAGTAGCAATAAATGCGAGAATATTGACTTCCATAATCTCATCGTTTTTTTTTTTTGCTTTGCAATAACTCGGGATCTAATCCCATAGAGATAATAAGTCTTTCTCCTGAAAATTCCATGGGATGGATTGCATCCTGATGATACTGAATCGGATCAATATCATGAATAACAATATCTGATCTATCAAATCGGATTCATCGTCGAGAATTGAATAGTATAACATAGGAAGATCCTTTATCCATACCGAATCCAAAATGGGATTCCTGATTCAATCAAGAATCCCATTGAATTTCTCATTTCCACTCTTTCTTTTCTATAACCTACCGTCTTCCTTATACAATCATCTGATGAGGTATTATCTAACCGGTGTTCCATTGGTCACAGACCCAAACAGTAGGAGTGAAATGGAAAAAAGGATGAGTTAAGTTCTAAGCGAAGTTTTTGTGATGATCTAATCTTCTTGGGAGACAGAGAAGTGTGATAAAAATGGGTCCCGGTATAAAAAAAAGATCGAATATTCCGATAAATTCACTATTTTATTTATTGATTTTGTTCTTTCTTCGATGGGGTAAAATAGGAAGAAAAAAATCTATTCATTCCTTCCCTCCCTAGAACAAGACAAGAGAGGCGGATCTTTGTTTGATCTTTTATTATATTAGTATCCTCTTTCCTTGGATTGAGGACTGAGACACATACATCAAAAAGAAAGTATGCAATTCAAATGAGATAGAGAAATTGTTTTCAATTCGTAATTGAGGTTACACAAAATCGGAGTTAGAAAAGGGGGTAGGTTTCATCTGAAAAGTACTCTGTCGCTGTCGGGGTAACTATATTCTATATTAAGTTAATTGTGTATCGTACAATAAACGAATACAATTTGTGTATGTGTTCCCAGAAAACATATGGGTACTCTATTTCATTCCATTGATCAGGAGCAATCGAAAAAGCCAGACCAGTACAGTCTCTCTTGGAATCCTAAATATGGTGATACCACCGATCAATTCAATCTACATATGTCTCTCTCCCATCAATCGGTACTAGTTGAAGTAATTGAAATTACCGTATTTGTTCGATGAGAAATGCGAAACGAAAAACGAAAGAAATAAGGTCCACCGCTGAGAATTCAATTCTGCCCCTTGCCCCCCCTTCACAGAAAATGGAGAGATGAATTGATGGATTCATCGGATTCTAGGTCGGGACTGACGGGACTCGAACCCGCAGCTTCCGCCTTGACAGGGCGGTGCTCTGACCGATTGAACTACAATCCCAGGGAAATGAGTTATACAGCATACATATTCTCATACATATTCTTATAATTTCTTTATATTTATAATTGCCGTGTTTTACCAGAAACACGAGTGATTGATATTCACATGGATATGAACTATAGTGAGAGTGACACGGATTACTAGTAATCCTGTGGTTATTGCCACATCGATTGATAAGATAATCAATCTTTCAATGAAAAAAAAAAAGGACTCTTTTTTTCTTTACTCCTTCTTCTATTTAAAGATTATTAATCTAGATCGTTAGAAAGATCAGAACGCGTGGGAACAAATGAACAAAGAAATAGGGATATAGCAGAAAAAATGGACTATTTATTCCTCTATATCAGGCATTTCTGGAGGACAAATTGGTTATATCATCCCCATGGATCGGCGAATTATTGGGCCGAGCTGGATTTGAACCAGCGTAGACATATCGCCAACGAATTTACAGTCCGTCCCCATTAACCGCTCGGGCATCGACCCAGGAAGAATCAATTCTAGGCTTATTGATAATCCATGATCAACTTCCTTTCGTAATACCCTACCCCCAGGGGAAGTCGAATCCCCGCTGCCTCCTTGAAAGAGAGATGTCCTGAACCGCTAGACGATAGGGGCATACCTGCCCGATCGCCATCATATTATGCTCATAGTATGAGCAGTTTTTTGGAATTGTCAATATAATATAATGTAATGGCATGACTAGATCCGAAGAATCTTTCTTGCTTCCACAATTACATAGAATTTTTGGATTGTTCATTCATGAACCATCATATATATATGACGAAGTATAGGATCCCCTCAGCGGGGATTTGTCCGACAAAAAAAAAGTCAAACCCCCTTTCTTCAATTTTCACTCATTGATTCGCTCATCGTTAAGACGAGATATGCCTCACTAACACTAAGCCAGGAAATTCAGAAATGATAGAATTTTTTTTTGATTGATTCAAAAAGGTGATGTAGAACTCGTAAATCTGGGAAGGGATTGACAAGTAATCGAAAAGATTCTTTTTTTTTATAAGAATTCAGTTCAGGGTACGAGCCGAATCCTTCATCACATGATTCGATGAAATATTTTGGATCTATGTCGGATTGGTACATGTATCAATCAAGTGAATCTCGCCTCGATGGGTCAATAAAAGCAAAGCAATTAGGAGCGAAACAATTCATTGCATTGATATTTCTCAAATATAAATAATCATTTGATTTGACCCTAGAACTTCCTAGGTAAATCAAATGGCTTGTTCTTGAATGAGCCCCCTATGCATACATGTATATATGTACATATAGTCTATACATAGATACATGCAGTAGACTCATAGTGGTTAGTGGCCTCTTCATGAATTGAAGAAAATGGCCCTTTTAACTCAGTGGTAGAGTAACGCCATGGTAAGGCGTAAGTCATCGGTTCAAATCCGATAAAGGGCTTTTTCCACGAAGCTCCCGCCTTAGTCTTCATTTTTCATCGGAGAATAGAGATATTATTGATATTTGTAATAAAAAAAAAGGTAAACGGACCGCATAATGAGTTATCATTCTAATGAGTTATAGGTATAAAGTTGAACATTTGTTCATTATGATAATAAGGAATCCCACTTATTAGGAGGACTACTATGTCACTACAGGCTATACTCCTCCTCATGTTTCATTATTTATATTTTTGGTCCCGGGACATGGATATTCGAGATAATACCCAATCTCAATTATGAATCGACAAACCCAAGTTTTACTACTTCTCCATTGTTCCAATTAAATCCATCGGAAAAATTAGAAATCAAGAAAAGAAAAAGTAAGTGGACCTGACCCATTGAATCATGACTATATCAGCTATTCTGATATTCAAATTGGATAGAGATAAAATTGTAGAAGCGGACCCTTTTTTTTATTTCCTTGGACCACGCAAGAATTTGTCGATATTTCCGATTGAATCTTCTTGTTCCTGGATGCTCCATAGGAATAAATCGCTATTCCCTTCCTCCACAGAGAAACCATTTCTTCCGAGTCACAAGAGCAATATATTTTTCAATATCTTTCTTTGATTCCAGAAAAAGATCAGTTTATATCTATATAGGATTTCGATATAGATATCAGATCATGGCTTCATGTACCAAATATTTCCATATTGATGCAGGAGAGCGAATGCGAGAAAGGGACTTTCATTTAAGTCTCCTATTATTTAATATTTAATTTAGGGACATGGACAAAAAAATAGGGAATTTTCCTTTTTTTTTTCTGCCGGATAAAGGTAAAGTAAAGAGGGAAATATTCGAAGTTTATTTTTTTTTGGTTCGACCCGTGAAAAGATATACTCTGGAATTTTCGATTCATTCGAAAGAAATATAATAAAGAAGACAATAACAAACAAAAAATAATCCAAAAAAAAGGAAAGAGTA